CGTAAACCAACTCTTCGCAACGGTTTTGCCATTTTTTAGCATCTCAAAAATATAAGTCATAGGTCGATGGATATATCCATTTTATGTCAAGAGAAATCCTTTATTTTTTTGGTACATCGGATACTTTAGAGAGTTTCGGATTTCCAAGGATTATCCTTGTCTTTGTTTATGTCTTGGGTTGGAGCAAATTACTATAATTCGTCCCCGTCTACGTATCAGACGGCATTTTTCACAAATTTTTCGAACGGACGCTCTTATTTTCATATTTTGATTCCTTAATTTTGAATACACATATTGAAGAAAATAAGTTTCTTGCATTTTTGAAATCGTGAATAGTATTCCTAGGAAAGGAGTATTGAAGTTGATAAAATTAGCTAATCGTGCGAATCTTTCTTTCGGAGTATACAAATTATACTCCCTCTGGGCGAATCATAATGATTTACTTCCTTTTTAGTTCTATCTCTTTTTAGTGTACGTATAAAACCGCGTTGAATCTTGCCCGAACCATAAACTAAAAGGGGGTCCTCGTTGCGTAAATCGAAATTCAGTTAGAATATCTCGTTGGAAAGTGAGTCAGGAATTCAATCCTTTTGAATTCATTTTTCTTCTTTCCCGGTTCATTTAAAACTTTTTTTGAAGTATTAGTGAAGTATCAACTAATGGGGGAGAGATTCTATTAGAAATCTCCTCTTTATCCTTTTTTCAGAGTCGGGTACAATTTTGCTATCCGAGGGCTTACCATATATAACACAAGAGTTCTCCACCGATTCTTTCTAGTCGAGCCTCTCGGTCTGTCATTATACCCCGCGAAGTAGAAAGAATTACAATCCCCAGCCCGCCTAAAATTCTAGGAATTTTTTCATAATTCGAATAGATTCGTAGACCGGGCCGGCTAATCCGTTTTAAATTTAGATTGGCTAGATACGAGCCTTTCCTATTCCTTCTATGTCGCAGGGTTAAAATAAGAAAATTGTTGTTACCTTTTCGATGTTTCCGGACATTTTCAATAAAACCCTCTCGTAAAAGTATTTTAATAATGTTTTCGGTGATGTTCGTAGCTGCTATTCGAACGAGTCCCTTTCTATTCATCTCAACGTTTCGTATAGAGGTTATTATATCAGCAATAGTATCCCTACCCATGATAAACTAAAATTTAGTTACCCCTCAAATTTGATATAATCAACATATTCTTTTTTTTTACTTTATTTAAAAAGGTTAAAGGTATATACGTGAAATACAATCTACTCATGAATTTTTTTTTTTTACTCATATAACTATATGATGATCGCATCTTAACTGTTCTATTTCATCTTTGAATACTCATTCTTATAATACTTCGGGTGCTAACGAAACTATTTTAGTGAAATTTAAGTCTCTCAACTCTTGGGCGATCGCACCAAAAATTCGAGTTCCCTTTGGATTTCCTTCTTTATTAATGACAACTGCAGCATTGTCATCATATCGTATTTTCATACCATTGTTGCGTTTGAGTTCTTTACAAGTACGTACAATTACAGCTCTGATCACTTCAGATTTTTCTAAAGGTGAATTTGGAATTGCTTCTTTGATAACAGCAACGATAACGTCGCCAATATGAGCATATCGGCGATTACTAGTCCCTATGATTCGTATGCACATCAATTCTCGGGCTCCACTATTATCTGCTACATTCAAACGGGTTTGCGATTGAATCATATCATTTTTTAATCTGTTATTTCAGTGCAAACGAAAAAAAAAGAAATATTGGCTGTTCAAAAAAAAATAAACTCACAATCCTTTCATCCCAAAGGCCCTTCTTTACTTTACCTTTTGGTTTCCTTTTCTATCCCGAAATGAATTGAGTTCGTATAGGCATTTTGGACGCTGCGATTGAAATAGCCTTTCTGGCTATTTTTTCTCCTACCCCGCCCATTTCATAAAGTATTCGGCCCGGTTTAACGACAGCTACCCAATATTCGGGAGATCCTTTCCCTGAACCCATACGTGTTTCTGTAGGTTTTAGGGTAACGGGTTTGTCGGGAAATATACGTACCCATATTTTTCCACCGCGGCGTGCGTTTCTTGTCATTGCACGGCGTCCTGCTTCTATTTGTCTAGATGTAATCCAAGTGGGTTCGAGTGCTTGCAGAGCATATCTACCGAAACAAATATGATTACCTCGATAAGATATTCCTTTCATTCTTCCTCTATGGTGTTTACGGAATCTGGTTCTTTTAGGGTTCTAGTTGATGGGTGTTTTTCAATTCCATCTCTAGTCCAAAACCGGACATGAGAGTTTCTTCTCATCCAGCTCCTCGCGAATGAAATGCTTCAAAAATCTACATGGAATCGGTGAATAATATAGGCAACTATATGGAAGTATTTGTTCTATTAAAACGTTGTGTATTGAGTATAAACTTGTCTATTTTTTTCTATTTCTATATAAACACCTATTCAATAGATATTCAAGATTTAGAAGGAATTCCCCCCTTTTTTTTAAGAGAATTTTAGATAATGCCCTTTTTCCCTGGAAGGTTCCAAGCAATCTTAGAATTTTATTATTATGAATAAGAATTGTTATTAATAATGTCAGATTGCTTAAAATTATGAAATTCAATAATATCAAAACCAAAAATCTTCGCGGGCGAATATTCACTCGTTCGATATTTATTTCATTTGTATAGTTAATCCCCGGCGCTTCAAAATAAATTGTCTCTTGGTTCCTTTCGCCATCCTGCCCAAAAAACCATTAAGATTGTTTTTCAGTAGAATCTTATGTATTCCCAGGTTCCGTCGTTTCCATCACTTCTCTATTAATGGTTAGGTATTAATTCTACAATGGAGACTCTAATAGAATTTAATAGAATTTGTTCTTGACTCAATTTTCTCAATTTTTATTGGATCGAGGCTCTTGATTTTTTTTGTTCTATAGAACAGATTCATTTAATTATAGATGAATCGTTATTGATGCTTTATTACATTGGCTTTTAACTTTTATGAGACGACTCATAAACCTTACATATTGGAATCAGATATCATTGATATTCGTTTTCTTTTTTTCTCTCACCCTTCCATTTATCTGCATAATTTTCTACTTTTTATGCAAAAAAAAATTCAGTACTAGTTTTATATGATCAATCTATCATATCTTGGCTCTTTCTTTCGATCCAGATAATGGGAAGTGATGAATTGCTTAGTAGTTTTATAGTTATTAGTTCATATTATAAATATCATAACATGATAACATAGTTAAGGGTCAACTCTTTTTTTTCATCCTACTTCTAAAAATAAAAAACTAACGAGTCACACACTAAGCATAGCAATTATAATTAGATCAACTTAGAAATTTCATTTTTTTTTATTCAACCTTAGAACTTATAAATTCCAAAATTCTTCCTTTTTGGTATGATTAAGTGAAACACTTGGTCCTTTTTTTATATCAATAGATACAGACAGAATCCAAAGACAAATTAAATTAAGGGTTACTATTCCCCGTCGACAAAGATCCAAATTTTTATACCTAAAACCCCATGAATAGTTCGAACTGTATAGGAACAATAATCAATTTTAGCTCGAATGGTTTGTAAAGGGACCCTACCTTCTCTAATCCATTCAACGCGGGCCATCTCTTTTCCACCAAGACGTCCTCGAATTTTTATTTGAATTCCGCTTGGATCTGTCTCTTCTGTTAATTCAATAGCCTTTTTCATTGCTTTGCGAAATGAAACTCTATTCTTTAATTGTTCGGCTATAAATTCGGCAAGAATATTAGGGTGCCTGTAAGGATTTCCGATTCTTGGAATATCGATGTTGATCTTTTGGTTCACACAATTTAGTTCTTTTTGTATATTCCTTTGTAATTCTTCGAGTTTTTTAGGTTTCCCTTCTATTAAAAATTTTGGGAATCCGATCCATATTATCACCTGAATCACGTCGATTCGTTTTTGAATCTCTATACGCGCAATTCCCTCAACACCGGAAAAATTTTTCATATTTTTTTGTACATAATTTTTGATACACTTTCTTATTTTTTGATCTTCTTGTAGACCTTGAGAATATTTTTTTGGTTGTGCAAACCAAAGAGAATGATGGCTTTGAGTTGTACCAAGTCTAAACCCAAGTGGATTTATTTTTTGTCCCATAATCCCTCACTATATATGCGAATCATGAAATGTCATATCGATGGACTTTTTTTTATCCAACCGCTTTCTTAAGCATATAGGATATTCTTCATATCCTCCATATTCTTCATATAAAGACAGGTCTGTCAATTCAATACGTATATGACAACTTGGCCTTTTTATCGAATAACTCCGCCCCCGCGCTCGAGCTTTTAATTTTTTTACAGTACTCCCTTCATTGACTTCGGCTTTAGTAATAACTAAACTGCCTTTCTTGAAACCCATATTGTGACTACCATTCGCTGCGGCAGAATAAAGCAATTTCAGAATGGGAAAACATGCTCGATAAGGCATGAGCTCGAGTATCATAAGTGTTTGCTCGTAGGAACGCCCGCGAATCTGATCAATTACCCTTCGTGCTTTGTGAGCTGACATAGATATATGTTGAGCTAAAGCGTATACACTTGTGTATATTACATATTTATTCCTCTTTATCATAGGGTCCCCCTCTTATTAATAAATTAAATGAATAAAAAGAAATGAATAGTTATGAATAACTAACTAAACTCAAAAAGGATCATGCATATTCATCCGTCTTTATTTGATTTCTTATTTACTTTTTTTCATTTACTCTATTTAGATTTAAATACATTATTATTATTTTTTTGAGATATTTCATTTCCGGCGAGATTTCGTATCTTTTTTTTTTTCATGTCCTAGGAAATTTCGAGTTGGTGCAAATTCTCCCAGTTTATGGCCCACCATATAATCTGTTATATAAACAGGGAAATGCTCCTTTCCAGTATGGATAGCGATGGTATGGCCAACCATTGGGGGTATAATGGTAGATGACCGAGACCACGTTACTATGAGTTCTTTTTCGGACTTTATGTTAAGCTT